AGGCGCGTTAGCATGGATATTTTGTATCCATTGAGCAAAGATGGGTTGTAATTGTATGGCGGTATCCGAAAACATATCTTGGGGACGGCCTAAAGCACTCATGGTATCATTATGAATGTACAAACCAAAACTGTGAAAACCTAGAAATATACATACCCAGTTAAGGTGGGATATGATTGCATCGCGGTGTCTAAGGATGCGATCTAATAGATCGTTGTATCGAGTAGTTGGATCATAGTCTCTTACCATAAAAATGGCTGCATGTGCAGCAGCACCAACTATTAGAAATCCGCCAATCCACATGTGATGTGTGAACAAGGAAAGTTGTGTACCATAGTCAGTAGCTAGGTATGGATAGGGGGGCATTGAGTACATATGATGAGCTACAACAATAGTTGTAGAGCCTAGCATAGCTAGGTTAAGAGATAATTGAGCATGCCATGACGTTGTTAGGATTTCATAGAGACCCTTATGGCCTTGTCCTGTAAATGGGCCTTTATGAGCCTCCAAAATATCTTTAAGTCCATGACCAATACCCCAGTTGGTCCTATACATATGACCAGCGATCAGGAAAAGAATAGCAATAGCTAAATGATGGTGCGCAATATCGCTCAACCATAGGCCACCGGTTATTGGATCTAGTCCTCCGCGAAAAGTAAGAAATTCTGCGTATTTGGACCAATTCAAGGTGAAAAAAGGGGTTGCTCCTTCGGCAAAACTAGGATAAAGTTGAGCCAAAAGGTCACGATTCAAGATAAATTCATGAGGAAGTGGTATCTCTTTAGGATCAACCCCAGCGTCAAGAAATTGGTTAATCGGTAAAGATACATGGATTTGGTGTCCCGCCCAAGAAAGAGACCCAAGTCCTAATAACCCCGCTAAGTGGTGATTCAACATGGATTCTACATCTTGGAACCAGGCCAATTTGGGAGCGGCTTTGTGATAATGGAACCAACCAGCAAAAAGCATTAACGATGCAAAAATCAATGCACCGATTGCGGTACAATAGAGTTGTAACTCACTAGTTATTCCAGATGCTCGCCAAATCTGAAAAAAACCGGAGGTTATTTGGATTCCTCGAAAACCCCCACCTACATCACCATTCAAAATTTCTTGTCCTACTATTGGCCAAACTACCTGAGCACTGGGTCCAATGTGAGTAGGATCGCTTAGCCATGCTTCATAATTGGAAAAACGGGCACCGTGGAAGTACATGCCACTCAACCAAATAAAGATAATGGAGAGTTGACCGAAATGAGCACTAAAGATTTTTCGAGAGATCTCCTCCAAATCACCGGTATGACTATCGAAATCGTGAGCATCAGCATGTAGGTTCCAGATCCAAGTAGTAGTATCGGGGCCTTTAGCTATTGTTCTTGAGAAATGCCCGGGTCTGGCCCATTCCTCAAAAGATGTTTTTACAGGATCCCTATCCACAACAATTTTAACTTCTGGTTCCGGGGAACGAATAATCATTAAGTCCTCCTCTTTCCGGACAAGACATACAAAGAGACCCGCCAACTGTCTTTTTAGTGAATCTTTGAAGGATAGATATTATGATTAGTTCTTTTCTTTACTATCTACCGCCCTTCTATTTTTTTTAGTTATTCACTGGAGCAATTATATATTGAAGTCAATCCGAGGCAAGTGTTCGGATCTATTATGACATAAGGATTAGGTGCCTAACGGACATTGGTTATCCTGGAAAATTATTTCCTGACGTAAAAAAAAATTTTTACGTTTTAATTTAAGAAGCTAGTGTATTTTTTTTAGGGTAGAAGCCCTACATCTACTTTGCTTGAGTGAGCATAATATAAATATTTTTATTCGATTCCAAATTCCAAGAAATTCATTAGAATTATTAAAAAAATCGTCCTTTAGGTAGGAATATTTAGATTGCCCCTTTTATTTACTTTATTACTTCTGTTCTAGAGCCTATACCTATTGTTTATCCTTATGAAATATGATATAAAATCGAAGGTAGAAGAAAGAAAGGGATATAATGAAATTCTTGATTCGATCTTCCTACCTAAATTATTTGATTAATGGATCAACAACCAAACCGCACATTTTATGAAAATGAAGGGTGGTCTTATTCAAATTCAAAGCGCTTCGTAATCTTCAACCAGTTCTGTGCTTCAATATAATTTCCCGGAGTAAGCGCTATAGCTTGTTTCCAATACTCAGCAGCTTGATCAAACCAAGCTTCCGCAATTTCCGAATCGCCCTGTAGAATGGCCTGTTCTCCTCGGTCGGAATAGGCAGTTCCTTCCCCTAGAACCGTACTTGAGAGTTTCCTACCTCATACGGCTCAGAAATTGCTATCTTAATTTCCCTTATCTTAACTGAATTTTATTTCTCAAAAATCGATCTAATTTATTTTTGGGTTAAGCAGAAGAAGTTAATTAACTAAGTTTCAAACACTAATTTTTATCAATAATCAGTTTGATCTTTTCTCCCACCTTCAGAAGAATGAAGCATAGATAGACCTATATCCTTCGTTCGAATTTTCTGAAAGGTAACTATCTCGGTTTCGTGTCTTTCATATATGAAATTTCTATAGAATCCTTGAAAAAGACTTTTTCCCATAAGAAAGAAAAAAGAACTTACTATCTTTGGGATCTGATACTACACCGCTGCTTAATCCTTTAGTGGATCGGCTCTATTACATAAGCAGATTCCTAAATTTTGCCCCATATCAAGGTATAATTAAGCAGTTTTTTTAGTTGTATCGACCCAGTCGCTCACTAATTGATCTTTACGGTGCTTTCTCTATCAATTTGAGACTTTATCCATAGAGTAGTAGTATAGGCTCGATTTTCTTCTTATTTTTTTTTTTTTTTTTGATTCTCGTGAAGTGTTCTTCCTTCCTACAGCTGATAGGGCAAAATCATTGTTTTGACGATCCCTATGTAGAAAGCCCTTTTTCTAGTATTTACTAGAAAATCTTTTTTTCTTCTTTCTTTCTATAGTGGAGATAGTCGCACGTAATGACAGATCACGGCCATATTATTAAAAGCTTGCGGTAAGAAGGGGTTTCGTTCTAGGGCCCGGAAATAATATTCCAAAGCCTTTGTATGCTCTCCATTGCTTGTGTGTATAAGGCCGATGTTATATAGTATATAACTTCGATCATAGGGATCAATTTCTAGTCGCGTAGCTTCATAATAATTCTGCAAGGCTTCTGCATAATTTCCTTCGGATTGAGCCAACATCCGTTACGGTCGTTCATTCTATTCAAAAAATCTCCGTTCCAAAACCGTACATGAGGTTTTCATCTCATACGGCTTCTCCCTTCTGTACATAGAATTAAAATAGAATTAGTCCCATCTCATTATGGACCGAAAGGGGCTGGTATTTTTCCAAGAAATCTCTAGCCAACCTTCCCCTAAGAGGTTTTTCTTAACACCAATGAATTCGATTAATGCTAGAGGAAAACGATAGCTCCTGGAATTTCTTTGTTCTCAACGCCTCCTATTTAGAGGAATTAGCCACTTCAACGACCTTTGATGGTTATAAGGGTATCCAACGCACAAACCTGATGGTTGTTTGCTATCCCAACCATTCTTCCCAATCCTAATACCGATCAGGAAAAGGTTAATTTCTAACAAAGTTTTTCTCTTGTTGATTCCTATTTCGAGGTGTAGTGCTTTTTTCCCCTATGCTGCCTATAGGTCCTAGTAGAGTAGGATTAGCCTGTAATACAGAACCTATCCTGTAGGTATAACCTTTCGCTCAATACTCAAATCTACAATTGAAGCATCTAAGGCCACATCAATCGAGGATACACGACAGAAGGAATTGGTAGTTCACCTCACCTTCCCCAAGCGTGGGTTTCCTTTACTAATTTTGTTCTCTCTATGCGAACCCCCTCTTTTTCTCGTAAGACTGAGATCTAGGTAGAGCTAAAAAAAAAGAAAAAATAAGAGTCAAATCGCACCATCTCTATAATAAGTAAATGCCCTTTTTTCCCCTGAGGTTGTCGGAATTATTTGCAATAAAATATTGGCTACAATCGAGAAGGTCTTATCAATGAAATTTCCATTTATACGGGATCTAGGCATAATTCCCAATCCATTCTATATAGAATTCTTTTCATTCTATCACAAAATAACATAAAAACTTATAAATCGCTCCACATGTTCTAAATGGATAAGAAAGGTATGGATTTTCCGCTCAGCTCAAATTGTCTCCTTTTCCTTCTGTTTGGACAAGAAGAGATATGAAATATTTGACTAAGATTGGATTTCATTCCACTTTCCTATTTCTGAACAACAACTTCTGTCATCAGCTATTTCGCGTTTTCAAAGTCATTAATTATCCCATACCCTTTTTTATTTAGATTGTATGGCGTAACATACCTTATGCAAATTGAATTCTAGGGTTTCTTGGTTCCTTTATTTTCTTTTTCTTGGTTCCTTTATTTTCTTATGGAATAATAAGGATTCTTCTATTCTCTTTTTATTTTGTTTTCCCCAAAGAAAAACTTTTGAGGGAGCAGAATTCCTAGTAAAAAAAAAGTATCCTTACACTTAGATAAAGATAAAAAAAATTTTCCAATAGAGCCATGGAATCCCCGAACGATTGTGGCTGTACCTGTACTGCAAGAATATGAAAACTCGCTATTCACTCAGTTTATTTTCCATAATAGGATTATGTAGGAGAGATGGCCGAGCGGTTCAAGGCGTAGCATTGGAACTGCTATGTAGACTTTTGTTTACCGAGGGTTCGAATCCCTCTCTTTCCGTTTCTCTTAATTCATCAACGTTACCGATCACAATGTATCAAATCAAATAACAATTTATTTGAGCAATAATACGTTTATTTAATAGAATTCTCTAAAGCAAATTACTTTGGTATAAAAAAAAAGAAAAAAGATCCTAAGGTTAATCTAATTCTGCTAGGTGAATGGGAAAATACGAATTAAGAGCCTTAGGTCGATTTAGTTCGGGGAAAGGGGAAGGGGAAAAAAATTCTATGAACCTTTCCTTTTGCGTTAAGCTCAAGTCTGACGAGAGTAATATTCTACAACTAACAACTCATTTATTTTCAGACCGACCCACTTTCTATCTAGGATTTTTTGTACTAGTCCTTTATATTGCAATGTATCAACCGTCAAATGCTTTGGCAATTTGCCCGGATCGTATGAAGCAATAGAATTTTGAACCAGACGTTTTGATCTTTGGTTATCCTTCGTAGTAATAATATCTCGGGGTTTGCAACGAAAACTTGGTATATCAACTATACGACCATTAACTAAAATATGTCTATGATTAACTAATTGCCGGGCCCCGGGAATGGTTGAAGCCATACCCAATCGAAAAACAATATTATCCAAACGCATTTCAAGTAATTGTAGTAAAACTTGACCTGTTGACTTTTTTGCTTTTCCAGCGATATGTACATATCTAAGTAATTGTCGTTCTGTCAGACCATAATGAAAACGCAATTTCTGTTTTTCTTGAAGACGAATACGATACTGCTCTTTTTTCCCAGAATGGAATTTCTTTTTCAGATTACTTCCGGATTTAGGCGTTTTTCTAGTGAGTCCTGGTAAAGCTCCCAGACGGCGTATTTTTTTTAAACGAGGTCCTCGATAACGGGACATGAAGACTCCTTTTTTTATTGAAATTCCATTTTACACAAAAAATTTCATTTTATTTACATTACGGAATACATCGAAATTAAAACTGAATTAAACTAAAGGATAAACAGAGTAAAATCTACTTTTACTAAAGTACCACAAAAAATGGAATTTCATCAACATTTGGATTTTTTGTATATATATTATTTATTTTAATGTTTTGTATCTAGCAAAATTGTAAGGTAGAACGACGTAATGGACTCTGAATTCTCCATTTAATTCGGAGAAAAAAATAGATTCTTGTTCATGGAACATCAATAGAGAAAAAAGCCGACTATCGGATTTGAACCGATGACCCTCGCATTACAAATGCGATGCTCTAACCTCTGAGCTAAGTGGGCTTACATAACAGAAACAGAAATAGTGTAACAAATATAATTATATATAGGAAATCTGTAAAACGGCAGATCTTAATTATTAATCTTAGTTATTAACTAGTTCTAAATTTGAAATTCTACTTAGAAAAAAAAATTAGAAAAAAAAGAATGAATATCAAGCGTTATAGTATGATTTTGAATATTCTAAAAAAGGAAAGAGGGGGGGTGGGGGAAAGAAAAACTTTTGGATATATTGATTCCGATTGAATTGCAAATATATCAACGGTAGAATCAATGCAATTCTGAATTGCAATAAGCGGGGTCTCTTGAATAGAGACGAGCTGCTAGACTACGTCGAATAATGAATTCAATGATTCAAAAAAAAAACTAAGAGATGTAGGAAATTACACAAGGAATCCGGGTTTCAAAGAAAAAAAAAAGACAATGGGGATATGGCGAAATCGGTAGACGCTACGGACTTGATTGTATTGAGCCTTGGTATGGAAACCTGCTAAGTGGTAACTTCCAAATTCAGAGAAACCCTGGAATGAAAAATGGGCAATCCTGAGCCAAATCCCTTTTTTGAAAAATAAATGGTTCTCAAACTAGAACCCAAAGGAAAAGGATAGGTGCAGAGACTCAATGGAAGCTGTTCTAACGAATCGAGGTACAATTATGTTGTGTTGGTTTGGTAGTGAAACTCTCTCTAAATTACTAAATTCGAGAAAGAAGGGTTTTATACATCTAATACACACGTATAGATACTGACATAGCAAACGATTAATTACAGAACCCATACCCTAATATAGGTTCTTTATTTATTTTTTAGAATGAAATTAGGAATGATTGTGAAATAGAAAATTCAGAATTTTTTTAGAATTATTGTGAATCCATTCTACTCGAATATTCAGTAATCAAATCCTTCAATTCATTGTTTTTGAGATCTTTTAAAAATAGGATTAATCGGACGAGGATAAAGAGAGAGTCCCATTCTACATGTCAATGCTGACAACAATGAAATTTCTAGTAAAAGGAAAATCCGTCGACTTTATAAGTCGTGAGGGTTCAAGTCCCTCTATCCCCAAACCCTCCTTTATTCCCTAACCATAGTATTTATCTTCTTTTCTCTTTTATCAATGGGTTCAAGATTCATTAGCTTTCTCATTCTACTCTTTCGCACTTTCTCATTCTACTCTTTCACAAAGGAGTGCGAAGAGAACTCTATAGATCTTATGCTATTTATTAAATAGATTTCTTTTTTATTAGAGTATCTGCAAAGAATCTCAATTATTAATGAAATTTATAAGTATTATTAAGTAAGCCATCCACAATGCATAGGACTATTCCCCCCATTTCCAAATTAGGAATGGAATACTTTATTGATTTTTTAGTCCCTTTAATTGACATAGATGCAAATACTCTACTAGGATGATGCAGAAGAAAGGGTCAGGATAGCTCAGTTGGTAGAGCAGAGGACTGAAAATCCTCGTGTCACCAGTTCAAATCTGGTTCCTGGCATAGAAAAAAGGGATCTACCGAATAGATATTGATACAAATACCTCCGGATGCTTTGGGGTATATTCATTAATAATCTAGGGAGGTGAGATTTTGTATTCCGCTATTCCGAAGAATATTTTTTTTCTTGATACTAACTTTCCTAGTTGTTCTAAATAATGTGCGCGGTACAAAGTTCGTGGTAAGAACTTCTTTGAGTCATTGTATTTTTCTGTTCATACGAAGAAAATGAATATGTGATTTTGCAAATTGGAAAATAGAAATGAAGCCCTTTTTTGATCAGTCTATTTGGACCTTTTTGTATAATAGGAAGTAATTAGAATATAATAAGGAAGTTATTAGAATATAATAGGTATTTCGTTTCGTCTAGGAACAGAATAGCAAAATATTCCGTGACTTGAATAAAATCTAGAGTTGTGTTGTATAAATGAGCATGAATTTATTATCATTCAATGAGCATCTTGTATTTCATAGAAATTAGGGGTTATATAGTCCTTACGTAAGGGCCAGCCTATCCAACTTTCAGGCATTAAGATACGTTTAAGGCGCGGATGATTATCATAAGAAATTCCCACCATATCATAAGATTCGCGTTCTTGAAAATCGGCACTTCTCCAAACCCAGAAGACAGACGGGATTCTAGGATTATCCTTTTGGGTAAAGACTTTTATGCATACTTCCTCTGGGTTATCTATACCATACTGTATTCTCGTAAGATGATACACGCTAGCTAAAGATCCACCAGGTGCTACGTCATAAGCACATTGGGAACGTAAATAATTGTAACCATATACATATAAAATGACAGCAATAGAATCCCAATCCCCTGCTTTTATTTGTAAAGTCTCTATTCCTCGGTGATCGAAGCCCAAAGATCTATGAACCACCTCATGTTTGACTAGCCAATTAGATAACGATCCCTGCTGCATTGTGTTGATCTCCCCCCCCCCCTTTTTTTTGTATAAATATTTCACATTTCAAATGTAAGTTTGAAAGATTGCATTGCTCTTTTTTTTCTGCACAAAAGAAAAGAACCCCTCTTAATTCACTAATTTGGAGGAAGGTACTGGACTTTTGGATTTGAAAAAAGTTTCAGAAGATATATCTAAAGTAGATGGTGATTGATATAGCAATTCTTGCTCGTAAGTTCCGGTATGAGTACTGCGCCGAACATAAAGTTTGTGACTGGTAGTAAAACATCGATTTTTCTTTTGACTTTGACATAGAGTTCGATCCTCAACAATTTCTCGCGATATCTTCTTACGAAGTTTTGTTAGGGCATCTATAACAGCCTCTGGTTTAGGTGGGCAACCCGGCAAGTAGACATCCACAGGAATTAACTTATCAACTCCTCGAACAGTACTATAGGAATCCGTACTGAACATTCCCCCTGTAATAGTACAAGCTCCCATAGCAATGACGTATTTTGGTTCAGGCATTTGCTCATATAATCGCACTAAAGAGGGAGCCATTTTCATTGTTACCGTACCGGCTGTTAAAATTAGGTCCGCTTGCCTGGGACTTGATCTTGGTACCAATCCATAACGATCAAAGTCGAATCGCGAGCCTATTAATGCAGCAAATTCAATGAAACAACAACTGGTACCATATAGAAGGGGCCATAAACTGGAGAGTCTTGACCAATTCGAAAGATCATTTGGTGTAGTTGAAATAACGGAATTGGAACTTGTTTGGTCAAGTAACGGAAACTCAATCAAACTCATGACTGTCTCAATGGAATCTTTTCCTTCTTTTTTTTTTTTGTCTGAATATTCAGTTAAGACCATTCCAAGGCTCCTTTTCGCCATGCATAAACTAAACCAACAACTAGGATAAGCACGAAAATGAAAGCTTCGATAAAAACGGATACACCCAATACGTCAAAACTCATTGCCCAAGGGTAGAGAAAGACCGTTTCCACATCAAAAACAACAAAAACTAGCGCAAACATGTAATAGCGTATTCGGAATTGTAACCAAGCACCCCCCATAGGTTCTATACCTGATTCATAACTAGAAAGCTTCTCTGGTCCTTCACTAATCGGGGCTAAAAGCCCTGAAATCCAAAATACCAAAATAGGAATAAGGCTTGCTATTATTAGAAATGTCCAAAAAATATCATATTCGTGAAGCAGGAACATAAATGTACTCCCATTAATGTGGAATAGGCAGAACTGAAATTAGTCAATTCAGTTGGTATTGTCAATTTATCCAGAACTTCTCTCTTTTCCTCGGTGAAACAAGAATCTCTTTTGCTCAAACCAAAGAGCGCTTACTTTAGCTTTTGTTTCTTTTGTGCCATGTCTTTCTTAAGGATTCATCCAATGGAATCCCCACTATCTTTCTTTTGGATTTCCATTCTATTTGGATATGGTATAGACCTAATTCTTATACAAAGAAAACTCTTTTGCTTCACTTTGTCTCATTTTATCTCTAGAATCTATAGAAAAAAAAGAATTGCTCTATCCTTTATTTAAGGATAGTCAGAGACTATTAAATAAAAAAAATACTTTAATTAGATTAGAACCTAATTAAAATAGGATTACTAATGTATGCAGCCTAATGAGGAATAAAACAGGATATTCTATTTCAGAATATCCTGTTTTATTATTTACTCTTTCTTTTTTTTCTTTCGATTTTTTCTATTTAAAATGGATCTATTTAGATAATGTATATTTTTAGATAATGTATATTATAGTAATATACTTCAAACAAAATAGGAATTCGCAAAATGGAGAAAATCCTTGCAGTCATTAAACGAAAGTCTAGGGATTTAGGGCATGTCGTATTTTATTTGAAGAAGAATGGAATTCAAATCAGATAAGGGATCTTTCCTTCTATTGATTTGATCAAATTCTTTTTTCTTTTCCTGTCTCTATGATTTTCGATAAATGAGCCTATGGTAATGCTTTTACCTCTATTCTAGGGCGCAAACGACCGTCAAGTCTATAAACAAGTACTAATATAAGGAAAAGAAAACTATACTAAAGTAAACATAGGATATCCATCCTAAAATCTAAAAAAAAGACATATATATTAGTAGGGCTATACGGATTCGAACCGTAGACCTTCTCGGTAAAACAGATCAAACGGATTATTATCGAAATGATTCGAACTGTTTCAAAGACCCAACATGCATTTTTCTGCATTGGGCTCTTTCATCAACTGATGTAAAGATCAGTTAATCTGCCATAGTTTTTCTTTAGGGAAAGATAATAAGATGGCTCCCTGTGCTCTGATTGATTTATTTGTATTATGATCTATCTAGGAGCAATACCAAAGTGTTTCAAAGGAGGATTACCTTGACTTAGGTTTGCCTCCGGCCTAAATTAAATCAACCTAAGTGAAATGAAGTCTCTATCGTTCTGCTGCAAGAGTTGACTATGAGACTTCATACACCTTAAAGTTCATAGAACGAAAAGAAGTTTTTTGGGAGGCCCTTATCCTCATTATGCCTAGCATTGAGTGGGCTGGATATTTACCTTATCAACTAGCAAATCAATAGGGGTTCTATTTGATTAGGCACCAGAATTGGCACCCGAATCGGATTGAACCGACTGTTTGTCAGGCTACTGTTCTCCTATTCTCTCGAATCCATGAAGTAAGACATTGATTTTGCAATAAGGTCAATTATGTTCATTGCATAATAAATTCCCTTGAAAAGCATTGGCGCACGTGTAAGCGAGTTGCTCTACCGAACTGAGCTATAGCCCTTGTCAGAGATATCTTAACATATAGATAATTTCTTGTCAAGATGAATATTCTGTAATGCCATAGGATATCCCTTTGATCTATTTACTATATATCATACCAATAATGTTACTATATATCATACCAATAATGGAGCGGTATTGCTATTGCTTATAAAAAAAATTCGATCTATAATCGATCGAAGTAATGCGGCTTCTTTTGTGATGATAAATTGCCTACTTAACTCAGTGGTTAGAGTACTGCTTTCATACGGCGGGAGTCATTGGTTCAAATCCAATAGTAGGTAGGTAGGTAGAAAAATTACTAGATAGCATTGGACTTACTTCGCTTGGCTATCTAATAACTTTTTCTACCCTTCTTTCCTTTTTCGTTGTATCAACGAAACCTTTGGATTGTCTTCAATTGGATGGGGGAATCCAATTGATAGCCTCGACTCGTATCCTAGCCCGTTTGAGAGCTAGTTTTGCTTCAACCAATTCTTTCGTACCCTCAGCTCTACTCAAGTTAGCTTCAGCTATTTCAAGTGCCTGTTGAGCTTCCTCTGGATCAATGTCATTACCCAGTTCTGCATCATTTCCTAAAATGATGATCTCATTATTAACTATTCTCGCAAAACCACTCCACAGAACGGCCGTTAACCATTGGTCGTTGAGGAGGCGTATTCTCAAAGGACCCATATCTACAGCTGTGTTAATGGGGGCGTGGTTTGGTAATACACCAATTTGGCCACTATTAGTAGATAAAATGATTTCTTTCACTTCACAATCCCAAATAATTCGTTTAGGAGTTAGTACATAAAGATTTAATTTCATTTCTTCAATTTGTTCTCCTCTTCTAAGTTTATAGCTTTCGTGCTAGCTTCATCGATGTTCCCCACCAAATAAAAAGCCTGTTCGGGTAGGCTATCTAATTCTCCGGAAAGGATTAGTTGAAACCCCCTGATTGTTTCTGCAAGACTAACATACTTTCCTGGAGAACCGGTAAAAACTTCTGCCACAAAGAAAGGTTGTGATAAGAACCGCTCAATTTTTCGTGCTCTTGCTACAGTTAAACGATCCTCCTCCGATAATTCATCCAACCCAAGAATTGCAATAATGTCCTGAAGTTCCTTGTAACGCTGTAAAGTTTCTTTAACTCTTTGCGCAGTTTCATAATGGTCCTTGCCAACGATCCGAGGCTGTAACATAGTTGAGGTTGAATCTAAAGGATCCACTGCGGGATAAATACCCTTGGAAGCTAATCCTCTGGAAAGTACGGTAGTAGCGTCCAAATGTGCAAATGTTGTGGCAGGAGCAGGGTCGGTCAAATCGTCCGCAGGTACATAAACAGCTTGGATCGAAGTTATCGATCCCTTGTTGGTAGAAGCAATTCTTTCTTGTAAAGAACCCATTTCTGTACTAAGGGTAGGTTGATAACCCACTGCGGAGGGCATTCTCCCTAATAAGGCGGATACCTCCGATCCTGCTTGAACAAAACGAAAGATATTATCGATGAATAAAAGCACGTCTTGCTTATTAACATCTCGGAAATATTCTGCCATAGTTAGGGCAGTTAAACCAACTCTCATACGAGCTCCCGGTGGTTCATTCATTTGTCCATAGACTAGAGCTACCTTTGATTCCTCAATATTTTTTTCATTAATTACTCCAGATTCCTTCATTTCCATATAAAGATCATTTCCTTCACGAGTCCGTTCCCCTACTCCGCCAAATACGGATACGCCTCCATGAGCTTTAGCAATGTTATTGATTAATTCCATGATGAGTACTGTTTTACCTACTCCTGCCCCCCCAAATAGTCCTATTTTTCCTCCACGCCGATAAGGAGCTAAAAGATCGACCACCTTAATACCTGTTTCAAAGATAGATAATTTGGTATCTAACTCAATAAAAGCAGGCGCGGATCTATGAATAGGAAATGTTGCACTAGTATCTACAGGACCCAAATTGTCAATAGGCTCCCCAAGAACGTTAAAAATTCGTCCGAGAGTGGCTCCACCGACCGGAACACTAAGAGGAGCTCCTGTGTCAATCACTTCCATTCCTCTCATCAACCCGTCTGTAGCACTCATAGCTACAGCTCTAACTCGATTATTTCCCAATAATTGTTGTACCTCACAAGTCACATTAATTTGCTTATCGGCAGTGTCCCGACTCTTGACTATCAAAGCGTTATAAATATAAGGCAACTTGCCCGGGGGAAAAGTGATATCCAGCACGGGTCCAATAATTTGATCAATACGCCCTGCATTTTTTTCTTCAATTGTGGAAACCCCGGGACGCGAAGTAGTAGAATTGGTTCTCATAATTATCACATAATTATAAAAAAAAAGGAATTTGTCGAAATTTTTATTTTTTTTCTTGTTGAATAATGCCAAATCAAATAAAAAAAATATCCAAAAATCAAAAAGTTAAAAGGAAATGAATTAGTTAATTCAAAAAAAAAAAGAAAAGGTGACTAGCACTTGATTTCGTTGCCTAAGCGAATCCCATTCACTCGTTTACTCATGGAATGAGTCCGGTGGAAAGTTCAATCAATCTTTTTTTCATAGACATTTTTCCTTTTGTCAAGGATCTTTGCCTCTTTTACTTTCCTGTCTAGGACTTCGATATACAAAATATATACTACTGTGAAGCATAGATTGCTGTCAACAGAGAATTTTCTTAGTATTTAGGTATTTAGATTCAAAATTAAGAAATAGGTCTGTCTATTAAGATAAGAACTTAAAAAATTGTAAAATAAGGATTAAGGGATTAGTTTGGGTTGCGTTATATCTATCAAAGAGTATACAATAATGATAGATTTGGTGAATCAAATCTATGGTTTAATAATGAACCATGTTAACTTACCATAACAACAACTCAATTCCTATCGAATTCCTAGAGTAGAATTCCTATAGGATAGAACGTACACAGGGTGTACGCATTATATATGAATGAAACATATTCATTAACTTAAGCATACTGCCCTTTTTATTTAATGAGTTGATATTAATTGAATATCTTTTTTTTTTAAGATTTTTGCAAAGGTTTCATTTACGCTTAGTCCATATCGAGTAGACCCTGTCGTTGTGAGAATTCTTAATTCATGAGTTGTAGGGAGGGACTTATGTCACCACAAACAGAAACTAAAGCAGGTGTTGGATTTCAAGCTGGTGTTAAAGATTATAAATTGACTTACTACACCCCGGAATACGAAACCAAGGATACTGATATCTTGGCAGCATTCCGAGTAACTCCTCAGCCCGGGGTTCCGCCTGAAGAAGCAGGGGCTGCAGTAGCTGCGGAATCTTCTACTGGTACATGGACAACTGTTTGGACTGATGGACTTACCAGTCTTGATCGTTACAAAGGACGATGCTATCACATCGAACCCGTTCCTGGGGAAGACAGTCAATATATCTGTTATATAGCTTATCCATTAGATCTATTTGAAGAGGGTTCTGTTACTAACATGTTTACTTCAATTGTGGGTAACGTATTTGGTTTCAAAGCCCTACGTGCTCTACGTTTGGAGGATCTACGAATTCCTCCTGCTTATGCAAAAACTTTCCAAGGTCCACCTCATGGTATCCAAGTTGAAAGGGATAAGTTGAACAAGTATGGTCGTCCTTTATTGGGATGTACTATTAAACCAAAATTGGGATTATCTGCAAAAAATTATGGTAGAGCGTGTTATGAGTGTCTACGCGGTGGACTTGATTTTACCAAAGATGATGAAAACGTAAACTCACAACCATTTATGCGCTGGAGAGACCGTTTTGTCTTTTGTGCGGAAGCTATTTATAAAGCACAAGCCGAAACCGGCGAAATCAAGGGGCATTACTTGAATGCGACTGCAGGTACATGCGAAGAAATGATTAAGAGAGCTGTATTTGCGAGGGAATTAGGGGTTCCTATTGTAATGCATGACTACATAACAGGAGGATTCACCGCAAATACTAGTTTGGCTCATTATTGCCGCGACAACGGCCTACTTCTTCACATTCACCGAGCAATGCATGCAGTTATTGATAGACAGAAAAATCATGGTATACATTTCCGTGTATTAGCTAAAGCATTGCGTATGTCTGGGGGAGATCATATCCACTCTGGTACAGTAGTAGGTAAGTTAGAAGGGGAACGCGAAATGACTTTAGGTTTTGTTGATTTATTGCGCGATGATTATATTGAAAAAGATCGTTCTCGCGGTATCTTTTTCACGCAGGACTGGGTATCCATGCCAGGTGTTATACCGGTGGCTTCTGGGGGTATTCATGTTTGGCATATGCCAGCTCTGACCGAAATCTTTGGAGACGATTCCGTATTACAATTTGGTGGAGGAACTTTAGGACATCCTTGGGGGAATGCACCAGGTGCAGCAGCTAACCGGGTGGCTTTAGAAGCCTGTGTACAAGCTCGTAACGAAGGGCGAGATCTTGCTCGTGAAGGTAATGAAATTATCCGAGCAGCTTGCAAATGGAGTCCTGAACTAGCCGCAGCTTGTGAAGTATGGAAAGCGATCACATTCGACTTCAAGCCGGTAGATACCATCTAGTTAAGTAGATAAAACTAGATATAAAGAAGGTCTAAATAAAAAAGAAGCGAAATAGAAAGATAAAAAATGAGTTACGAAATGCAATAATTCTTCTTTATTCTTCTAATTAATTGCAATTAAATTTGGCTCGATCTTTTAAAAGATCGAGCCAAATTTAAATATATCTAGATACGATCATGAGACTTGACAAATCGAGATTCTTCTATTCTATATATCTAGAATATAGAAAGGTATAATACAATAAACAAATACAAATCAAAATAGAGTATTATTATACGATAATGGAACCAAATACGCAGTATTTGCAGAAAAGAGTCTTCATTTATTGGGAAAGAATCAATATACTTCTAATAATGTCGAATCGGGACCCACTAAGACAGAAATAAAGCATTGGGTCGAGCTCTTCTTTGGTGTTAAGGTAGTAGCTGTGAATAGCTATCGACTACCCGTAAAGGGTAGAATTACCCTTCAACCGGATATTCTATTCTACTTTTTAAATTAAAGGGTATTCTGAAAGAGGTATTTCTTTCATTTTCACAATTGCTTTCTTTTGAATCCAATTTCAAGTTCGATTAGAAAGATACAAAGGCCATGAGAATGGAAAAAGAAAAATCAAATTATCCATTACATTCATTTTTTTATAGATAAATAATATTTTTATAGAATACTTTAGTTAGTATTATTTATCTATAAATAATCTTTATTTTGCAAACTCAAAAATACAATAGTCAATATTCCTTATAATAGATATACTTAATTATATCATAAGAATCTTAAGATATATTTTGAATAGATAGAAATAGTAAATTGGAATTGAGACACCTATTCTATGACAGATTTAAACTTACCCTCTATTTTCGTGCCTTTAGTAGGCTTAGTATTTCCGGCAATTGCAATGGCTTCTTTATTTCTTTATGTGCAGAAAAATAAGATTGTCTAGAACCGACAGGGACAAATTTGGTCCATGTATTTCCAGGATCATAATACAAATATTTTTTAGTGTAAGTAATATATTAATATGATAGGGATGGATGCAGATATAGGCTACGAGCATAAATGGCTACATATGCGTAGCCAAGTATAGCGAGTTTTTTTAAGTGGATCCAGGAATTTTTTTGAATAGAAAGTCAATGTATCTAACCAATTATTTCACAGGAGTACTAGCTGCTGAAGGCGATTTCAGAATCCAAAATCGTAAAGTCAAAATCATTTAGCTTATTCTCTCAATTTCAATTAACCGCTGCTGGATTTAGTATATCTAATATGAATTGGCGATCAGAACACATATGGATAGAATTTCTAAAAGGTTCTCGAAAAAGAGGTAATTTTTTCTGGGCCTGTATTGTTTTTCTAGGTTCATTAGGATTCTTAGCGGTTGGGGCTTCCAGTTATCTTGGTAAGAATATGATATCTGTACTTCCATCTCAAGAAATTCTTTTTTTTCCACAGGGAGTCGTGATGTCTTTCTACGGAATCGCGGGCCTATTCATTAGCTCCTATTTGTGGTGCACTATTTTGTGGAATGTAGGCAGCGGTTATGACCGATTTGATAGAAAAGAAGGAATAGTGTGCATTTTTCGTTGGGGATTCCCTGGAATAAAACGTCGCATCTTCCTTCGATTCCTTGTGCGGGATATCCAATCAATTAGAATTCAGGTTAAAGAGGGTCTTTATCCTCGTCGTATCCTTTATATGGAAATACGTGGCCAGGGGGTTATTCCCTTGACTCGTACTGATGAGAAGTTTTTTACTCCACGAGAAATTGAACAAAAAGCTGCGGAATTGGCCTATTTCTTGCGCGTACCGATTGAAGTATTTTGAGTACTAATTGCAATTTTTTTAATTTAAATTGTAAGGGTATTTTGAGTATTTATCTAAAGAAAGGAACAACCGAGGATAAGAGAAAATTGCTTCTAATTTGTTTTGTCCAAGTGAGATATATGGTCTAATATTCTTCCCTTTTCATATGAAAGGGCTTTTTTATTCTATTTCTCTATTCCACTCCATTTAGATCTAAGAAAGAACCCAATACAATGAAATTCCACTAGTATACAAAAAGAGAAAAAGATACAAACACAAGGTCTCAAACCTTGTTATAGAATTTTTGCTTCAAAAAAAAAAAAGAAATATCATATAGAGTCAGCGAATGAAGCGAATTCATTAACAACTCAATTTACAGATCAAAAATGAAAAAAAAGAAAGCATTGCCTTCTTTCCTATATCTTGTATTTATCATACTTTTGCCCTGGGGAGTCTCTTTCTCTTTTAACAAATGCCTAGAACTTTGGATTAAGAATTGGTGGAATACCAGGCAACCTGAAACTCTCTTAACGGATATTCAAGAGAAAAAGATTCTAGAAGGATTCATAGAATTAGAAGAGCTTTTTCTCTTGGACGAAATGATAAAAGAGAAACCGAAGACACATGTACAAAAACTTCCTATAGGAATACAGAAGGAAATAATACAATTGGCCAAAATAGATAATGAGGACCATCTCCATATCATTTTGCATTTCTCAACAAATATAATCTGTTTGGCTATTCTAAGTGGTTCCTTTTTTCTGGGTAAAGAGGAACTTGTCATTTTGAATTCTTGGGTTCAGGAATTCTTCTATAACTTAAATGACTCAATAAAAGCTTTTTTTATTCTTTTAGTTACGGATTTTTTTGTTGGATTTCACTCCACCCGCGGTTGGGAACTACTAATTCGTTGGGTCTACAACGATCTTGGATGGGCTCCTAACGAGCTAATTTTCACTATTTTTGTTTGTAGTTTTCCTGTGATTCTAGACACGTGTTTGAAATTTTGGGTCTTTTTTTGTTTAAACCGTCTATCTCCTTCGCTTGTAGTCATTTATCATTCAATTAGTGAAGCATAATTAGCTTTCCTAATATTAATAAAATTAGCATTTTTCTTACTTTAGAAAGAAAGCCCTTTTCTTTTTAGCAAAATTCTTTCTATTTCTACCTGTTCAAGGTATTCATCATTCCAGTACAACTGTTGCAGTAGAATGACAACAGACTCGTTTATAGGGAACTAGATTAACTTAGCTACCTATCTAATTTATTGTAGAAATTCCGGGATCCGCGATTGGACATGGAAAATAGAAATACTTTTTCTTGGTTAAAGGAACAGATGATTCGATCGATTTCTGTATCGATCATGATATACATAATAACTCGGACATCCATTTCAAATGCATATCCCATTTTTGCGCAGCAGGGTTATGAAAACCCGCGGGAAGCAACTGGACGAATTGTATGTGCCAACTGCCATTTAGCTAATAAGCCCGTGGATATTGAAGTTCCCCAAGCTGTGCTTCCCGATACTGTATTTGAAGCAGTTCTTCGAATCCCTTATGATATGCAGCTTAAACAAGTTCTTGCTAATGGGAAAAAGGGAGGGTTGAATGTGGGTGCTGTTCTTATTTTGCCTGAGGGATTCGAATTAGCGCCGCCCGACCGTATTTCTCCTGAGTTGAAAGAAAAGATAGGAAATCTCTCTTTTCAGAGTTATCGTCCCAATAAAAAAAATATTCTTGTGATAGGCCCTGTTCCCGGTAAGAAATATAGTGAAATTGTCTTTCCCATTCTTTCCCCGGATCCCACTACAAAAAAAGACGTTCATTTCTTAAAATATCCCATATATGTAGGGGGAAACCGAGGAAGGGGACAGATCTATCCCGATGGTAGCAAGAGTAACAATACAGTTTATAATGCTACGTCAACAGGTATAGTAAAAAAAATACTACGTAAAGAAAAAGGGGGATATGAAATATCCATAGTTGATGCGTCGGATGGGCGCCAAGTGATTGATATTATACCTCCCGGGCCAGAACTTCTTGTTTCAGAAGGGGAATCAATCAAGCTTGATCAACCATTAACAAGCAATCCTAATGTGGGAGGGTTTGGTCAGGGGGATGCGGAAATAGTGCTTCAGGATCCATTACGCGTCCAAGGCCTTTTGTTCTTTTTCGCATCTGTTATTTTAGCACAAGTCTTTTTGGTTCTCAAAAAGAAACAGTTCGAAAAGGTTCAATTGTACGAGATGAATTTCTAGATCCCGGGATTTCTTACCATTAAGTTGGTAAAAAGTCTCGATTTCTGGAATTCCTTATTTCCATTTCATGCAAAAGAAGAGAATCCAAGGCAGAGGCGAGAACAATAAAAGGAACAAAACAAGTCCTTTTAGTAGGAATTGTAGGTCTTCGTAATCCTCTATTGGGCACAAGAAAAAGGCTTTTTTGCCTTTTTCTTGTGTCGATTTTTCTTGTGTCGATTCTTCTTGTATCGAAGTAAGAATCCTTTTTCTTCTTATTTGTTTTGTTTTGTCAAAGATTACTATTTATTCTTTATTCGGGTCTGTCTCTTGGACTTCCTTTGCTTAGGTTCGAGCGCGATAGTGGACAAACGGAGGGAAAGAAAGTATGGCGGGGGACAAATTTTTTGTGAGCAGATAGAATTGCTTTACTTTTTAATTAAGTTCAACTTCGAACTTACAGAAATTTTGTAAAAAAAAATATATACCCTTCCCTTCCATTAAAGGGTGGTTTTTTTTAGGCTAGTGGATTTTTTTAGGCTAGTGGAGTAGTTTTGATTAAGGTTTTATTAGTTTATTACTCTAAATTAAATCAAAGATTTGCAGGATACTTCCTTTGTGGAATAGAATATTGGATCCTTAATTGATCCACTCTTTGTTGTTGTTTCATAAGAGTAAAGTAAATCAATTTTATGGGCGAAAGGCGGGCGCTTTAAACCCCCCAACGGATTGCTTCACTAACATTATTAACAAACAAAAGAATAAATGGAAGCATTCTAACCATCAAAGCAAAGGCTTTCTCTTTGTTATTTTTACAAATAGAAATAGGTAACCAATTTATAGATTATGGAATAGATTAAAATCGCGTTATATTATAAAAATTCCGCGGGTCCTTTCCGCTCTAATCAGATAAAGGGGGTAAGGACCCGCTAAGCTCCTACTTTTTCATGTTTACAATCTGGCTCCTCCGATTACTATAGAGATGAACCCAATCCAGAATACGAACCGTAAAAGAAAACACCTATTAAACCAATCACAAGAATACCGGTTACAGTACCTATCAGCCAAAGAGGAATTCTTCCTGTAGTATCGGCCATTTCCCCTACTTTCCTCCACATTTTCTCAAGTGGTCGTGCTAGAGACAAAAACAGTCATGGATAGTTATAAGGATGGTATCCTTCCAAATGGGATAAAAGAATTCTTACTACTCTCTACCTTTCTCTCAATTGAAGAAGTAATTGGAAAATAAAACAGCAAGTACAAAAATGAGTAATAAACCCCAGTATAGACTGGTACGATTCAATACAACATTTTGTTCATTCGGGTTTGATTGTGTCATAGTTTTATAGTTGGAATTTAGTTTATCGTTGGATGAACTGCATTGCTGATATTGATCCCAAGAAAAAAACCGTGGGTACAGCTAATCCGTGAACAGCCAGCCATCGCACTGTAAAAATAGGATAGGTTCGATCTATGGTCATTGAGGGCCTCCTAAAAGGATCTACTAAGTTCATCTAGTTGTTCTAAAGAATCAAAACGGTCGGTTATTAATGGAATTCCTTGTCGACTTTCCGTGAAATATTCGTTTGGCCGAGGACTTCCAAACACGTCATAAGCTAAACCCGTACTGACAAATAACCAACCCGCAATGAATAGGGAAGGTATAGTAATGCTATGAATAACCCAGTATCGAATACTGGTAATAATATCAGCAAAAGAACGTTCTCCCGTGCTTCCAGACATGCCGAGCTCCCCAAATTTTTGTACATTCAAAAAAGGAATTGATTCCGTAAAAGATGGGATCAACCAGTAAATAGAAAATTACTGATATTTCATCCTTGTGAGATTGTCAATTTTGTACCAAAGGTGTATTTTGAGTATACCGAATTAGTATAGCTATCCTTCCTATGGCACAGCAATCCTGTTTGGTTTGATCCCGAAACAGAATTCCCTTTTTTTCTTCTTTGTTCTTTGTCTATAGGGAAACTACATGTTATTCAAGGCATAAATAGAAACCCCAATTTTAGGGGTCCTACTTATTTTCATTGTCTTGGTAAGAGTAGAATAATTTAATTTGGAATAGTGACCAGGATCTTGGGAAAATCAAAGTTAATGATCAATAGGTTTGGATAAAGAATTTAGGAAGGATATTCTCATATTGACGCAATACAAGGATAAGTATATGTGAAATCTATCCCTTTTTAGTTAAAAGTTTTATTCGAATCCAACTTTTCCCTTTAAAGAATTAAATTGGTTAGTATAAAATACTATCTAAAAAATAGAAAATCGAATAGTAGATAATCCTTTATGAAAGAAACGGAATACATTCTTTGAAGAATCAAGATTCGTAATCAATCCAATCCTATCTTGTTTGTTGGATTAGGTCTAACTTTCTTAACCAAACTGCAAGTATGTAACTTTACGAGATGAAATAGGGAAAGATAGAAGATAGAACTAAAAAAAAAAAGATAATTGAAGTAACTCGTCTTCGAATCTACTTTGGTTGGGGTTCGAAAAATGAATAAATAAAAATAAAGTAAATTTTTCCCTTTTTCAGGGGGGGCCTTCGGGAGTCGTGGAATGGTTTTCTTCTCCTCTTATTCCATATGGAATACAATGAGTTAAAATAAGAAGGAATAGGGGACGACCCTTTGCTCTAAAAAGAGGATTAAATCCTATTGAAAAAGAAATAATCTTAAATACAAAGAACTTTTTCAAATTCCATTCTTTATTTATTTTTTATTCCAAAATTCCTAAAAAATCCAATTTCATTTTTCAATGGGTTTAGATGATCTAGTTCTTAATATTATTACTTTACTTAACTGACAGATTCCACAATAAATCTCTTGATTCGGAATTAGGGACTCATGTCCCATCTGATGAATCGATTTTCTTTTACACTTCTGTATCTCACTCTATCTTGTTTTTTAGTATTATCTAAAATAACCGATGAATTAGGAATTTTCCATAATTTAGGTAAGTGCTTTACCAACATATGTAGTGTAGTAAAAAAAAATAGAATTTAACCCCTTCATGCTTACTATAACTAGTTATTTCGGTTTTCTACTGGCTGCTTTAACTATAACCCCAGCTCTATTTATTAGCTTGAACAAGATACGTCTTATTTGAAATGAATTGAATGAATAAGTAAGAAAATAAGAATCTTTCTTTTGGATTCCTGATATTATAGGACCTTTTTGGACGCTAATTACCAATTCTTTTTTTGGTCATTGAGATTCGTGGATAATTTAGACTATTATTTAGAGATAGATCGTACCTCTTTTTTTATCCCCTCGAACAAATCGAAATGATTGAAGTTTTTCTATTTGGAATCGTCTTAGGCCTAATTCCTATTACTTTAGCGGGATTATTCGTTACTGCGTATTTGCAATACAGGCGTGGGGATCAGTTGGATCTTTGATTGAGTAATATTTATTTTTTGATTGACCTCCTCCAGACTAGAGAGGAGGTCAAATTGGAGTTGTAATTCGACTTTGTTTTTTTTAAGTTATTTTACTCTGTTTCGATATAAGATAGAAGGAATCACGCTCTGTAGGATTTGAACCTACGACATCGGGTTTTGGAGACCCGCGTTCTACCAAACTGAACTAAGAGCGCTTTCAAAAAGAAAATCCTTTTCTACTCCTAACGTGTCTCACGTACGTATAGTAGCCACAAATTCACGTTATATACACTTCAATTGATCTCCCCGTTACTGCCCATAAAAAAGAAAAGAGAGAAGTAATAGGTAGGGATGACAGGATTTGAACCTGTGACATTTTGTACCCAAAACAAACGCGCTACCAAGCTGCGCTACATCCCTTTTTTCAAATTGTTGTACAATGCCATTGTACACAATTCCTTTCTTGTTTTCCACATCCTAATTTTTTTCTATTTCTCTACCTATATAGAATAGAACTTTCTTGTCATTTCTTGTTTTTGGTCTTATATAATCAAGGAAGGGTATATATCTAAAATCCAGTTGAATTTCGCCTATAAAAGAAAGATTACTATTCCTTAGTAATGTATAGGAAGAAGGGGTCATCTTTTTCCTTTTTAGGGATAGGAAAATCTCTTATATTTTGTTTTTTTAATTAGGAATTTCGCCTAAATAAAGAAATACAAACGATCTTGGGCAAGAGTATCTGATCATATATGTATTTCAATAAGGAAGGAGGATTTTCAATGCAGGATATAAAAACATATCTCTCTGTAGCACCCGTGCTAAGTACTCTATGGTTTGGGGCTTTAGCAGGTTTATTGATAGAAATTAATCGTTTATTCCCAGATGCTTTGTCATTCCCCTTTTTTTAATTCTAGTTATTCCTCTACGAGAGATAGAATTCTTCGTGACATGACGAAAATTTTCTTTCAATCCTTTTTTAGTATACGAAGCAAAAAGAAAGAAAAGATGGATTAGGTTGAACCTCAGAATCATCAAAAATTTGGTAAATATCGTTTTGGAAGAAAACATAAATTTGATTAAAAGCGGTATCCAAGCTAAGTCAGGCCTCATAAATTCGAGCATAGAAAGAGTCGGCCTTGCTACTTAAATTTAAATGAAAGGATTTCGAAGCAAAATCCTTGCTAATTCGACAAGGATTGTATTCTTTAATTATTTCTCCACTTTTTTTTTTATTCTATTGGATTTTATTCTTCTTTTTCGGATCCAGTATAGAAGAATAAAAGAACAGGTATAAGAATTAAGTTAAGTCGATCCAAAAAGGAAAGGAGGTTCATGGCCAAGGGCAAAGATGTTAGAATCAGAGTGATTTTGGAATGTATCAGTTGTGTTCGAAAGGGTACCAATAAGGAATTGACGGGGATTTCTAGATATAGTACTCAAAAGAATCGCCACAATACACCCGGACAATTAGAATTAAGAAAATTTTGTCGTTATTGCCGCAAGCATACGACTCATAATGAAATAAAGAAATAGGAGCATCGTGTTTTTAATTTTTCTAAAGAATAGAAAGAGTAAGAATTTATTATTTAATATATAGAACATAGATAGAATCAAAAATACAAATCCATTTTAGGTAGATATTATTTCATATGTATAGAGGTTTTTTTATATTTTTTTATATTTTTAAATTTATATATTATAGTATATGAATCAAATAATATTAATATATGGACCAAAGAAAGACTACTTCTTCTGGATCAAAAATTACTAAAATAAAAAATAAAGAAATCCATTTTTTTTTTCAAATTTTAAAATAAGGAATAAATCATGTATATATCTAAACAACCTTTTCGTAAATCTAAGCAAACTTTTCATAAATCCAAGCAACCTTTTCGTAAATTAAAACAACCTTTTCGTAAATCCAAACAACCTTTTCGTAGGCGTTCCCGAATTGGTCCGGGGGATCGAATTGATTATAGAAACATGAGTTTAATTAATCGATTTATTAGCGAACAAGGAAAAATATTATCCAGACGAATAAATAGATTAACCTTGAAACAACAACGATTAATTACTCTTGCTATAAAACAGGCTCGTATTTTATCTTTCTTACCATTTCGTAACTATGAAAATGAGAAGCAATTTCAAGCCCAGTCAATTTCAATAATTACTGGTCCTAGACACAGAAAAAATAGACATATTCCTCAATTAACACAAAAGTTCAATTCCAATCGAAATTTAAGAAACTCCAACCAGAATTTAAGAAACAACAATCGGAGCTTAAGTTCCGATTGTTGATGTTTTATTTGGAAGGGTCAGACTCATATATAAATAATAGAAATAAAGTAATCCAGTTTAGATTCTTTTGTTTGTTATAAGAAAAGAAATGGGAAAAATAAATAGTTTTTTTATTTATTGCAACATGCTCGTTGATTCCTACCACTTTATTTTAATTTATTGGATCTTCCCGGAGTCCCCTCTCCGGGAATTCGGTTTTAATTATTCCTGTATATTACTTTTTTATCTCTTTAATTGATGGTCTTTATTTTAATTTTATTGGAAATCGTGTAAAGATTATTTGGATTTAATACAGCTACTTGCGCAAGCATTTTACGATTAAGAATCAATTCCTTTTTGTACAGATTGTGTATTAATTTACTATAACTATTGAATACTTTATATATCCGTGTTGCTGCGTTTATCCGAGTGATCCACAAACGACGAAAATCCCTCTTTTGCCTGCCTCTATCTCGATGAGAAGAAACAAAAGCTCTTCTTACTTGTTGAGTAATCATTCGATTAAGTCTTAAATGCGCCCCTCTAAAGTTTGAGGCAAATGAACGCATTTTTGTTCGTCGTCTCCGAGCTATATATCCACGCGGAACTCTGGTCATTGAATAAAATTAACCTTAATGAATAAATAATGATTTCTCTTCTTTTAACCGCTCTTTTTCCCATTAATAACAAAACGGATTATTCCGATATATAAAATATTAATTCCAATGGCTTTTGCTACTATAACCTTCCCAACCACGATTTTTTATTATATCTCCTTCAGTTATTTCGCATAGAAATAACAAATTCTAACGATACTAAAAAAACAGCGGGTTCCATCGTTTCTATGGTTCTCTTTTAAACGGCGAGGCCCTCTCTATACACCGGAGCCCTTTCTTTCATCAAAAGGTATTGTGAACTTGTATAGTTCACAGTCTTTGGCTCTACCTATCCATTATAGAGTAAATAGCTCTTTTCACAATAAATAAGAGTTATTCATACAGTGACGGTATTTAATTATGAAAGTTAGCTAAGTAGCTGGCCCTTTAGTCCGTTCTTTTAAGATAAAGGAGCATAAGCCTTTTCTTTTTATTACTATTTCCTCCGCTTAATCGATAACCATTTGCTACCAATGGGGGAATTGCTTCTTCCAATCTAGATGATTGGATTTGCACCAAAGGAAACCATAAATTCCATATACCGTAGAAATCTAGGAGAGAGAAACTCTATCCTATTCATTGGTACCGATCATGGATATTTCAAAAACTGTCTTATTTGTTTGAACCCATGATCTGAACGAGTCGCACATACACCCTAGCACATGTTCCTCGACGCTGAGGACATCCCTTAAGCGCGGGCGTTTTTCTAGCATTTCGTATTGGCTGTCTTGCATTTCTAATAAGTTGGTTAACCGTCGGCATGTCCTATGTATATAGAAAAAAAATGGATTGGTTTAGATCGATCTTAACCTGATGATTCATCATCATGAAGTATTTCTATAAAATAGCATAAAACCAGAATTTAGGTTTGAAATAAATTTACAAGAAATTCAGCCACTACCAATCCTTAAACATTTCTGGAAACCACACTGGATCAGTATCGCAGTGCTCGTCCATCATTTCATCCCCTACAATATCGACAAGTCCATAAGCTTTGGCTTCGTCTGCTGACATAAAAACATCCCTTTCCATGTCTTCGGATACAACCCAAAAAGGCTTGCCTGTTCTTAGTGCATAAACCCTTGTGATCATTTCGCGAACTTTGTGTAACTCTTCCACTTCTAGTAAAAATTCTGGTGTCCTTGCCCGATAATAAGCACTAGCCGGTTGGTGAAGCATAATTCTAGCGTGAGGGAATGCTATACGTTTAGTGGGTTCTCCTCCAAGCAGAATGAAGGAGGCCATGGACGCGGCTATTCCGAGGCATATTGTATATATATCTGGTGTCACCGTTTGCATTGTATCAAAAATCGCCATTCCTGAGATTAGCCACCCGCCGGGGGAGTTTATAAACAAAAAAATATCGCTAATTCCATCTTCTATACTGAGATATACCATGAGACCTGTAATATGATTCGTGATCTCGCAACGAATCTCTTGACCTAAAAAAAGTGTCCTTTCTCGATACATAACATTGTATAAGTCAACCCAAGTCGCTTCTTCATCTCCGGGAATCCGGTAAGGTACTTTTGGAACACCAATGGGCATATTAGATTAATATTATTAAATTTAAGTAAGGAAACTACACTTTAATATGGAAACTTAAGAATGGAAGAGAAAGAAAGAATCCGCAGTTTATTATTTTCATTTTTTTCTTATTCTATAAGAATACTATACATTCTATTAATACAGAGATTGAAAAATTATACATATAAGGAAGGTAAGACAGATTGAATAAAGAAAAAGGAATCTGTGATTCGAATGATAAACAAAGAGGGATTAGGGATCTATTCTTCGTTTTTCAAAATAGCCCAAGCTACCCATTGCATATTGGCACTTATCGAGTATAGAATAGATCTGCTTCTCTTTCTTCTTACAAACAGAATAGGCTTCTTATTTTTAATGGAATGAAATAAATATTCACGCTTTCTGATACAGAATCCCTTAGAATAAAAGGGTTAGTTACATAGAATATGTATAGTCTTTTCCAATGCGATAAAATAAAACGACATCGTGTCTATTTTTCTTTGCTAAAGGGGTATTTCCATGGGTTTGCCTTGGTATCGTGTTCATACTGTCGTATTGAATGACCCGGGTCGATTGCTTGCGGTGCATATAATGCATACAGCTCTAGTTTCTGGTTGGGCTGGCTCGATGGCTTTATACGAATTAGCGGTTTTTGATCCCTCTGATCCTGTTCTGGATCCAATGTGGAGACAAGGTATGTTCGTCATCCCCTTCATGACTCGTTTAGGAATAACCAATTCGTGGGGTGGTTGGAGTATTTCAGGAGGAACTATAACGAATCCGGGTATTTGGAGTTATGAAGGTGTGGCAGGTGCGCATATTGTGTTTTCTGGCTTGTGTTTCTTGGCGGCTATCTGGCATTGGGTATATTGGGACCTAGAAATATTCTGTGATGAGCGGACGGGAAAACCCTCTTTGGATTTGCCCAAGATCTTTGGAATTCATTTATTTCTTGCAGGGGTGGCTTGTTTTGGCTTTGGTGCATTTCATGTAACCGGTTTGTATGGTCCTGGGATATGGGTGTCCGATCCTTATGGACTAACAGGAAAAGTACAAGCTGTAAATCCTGCGTGGGGTGCAGAAGGTTTTGATCCTTTCGTTCCGGGAGGAATAGCTTCGCATCATATTGCTGCGGGTACATTGGGCATATTAGCGGGCCTATTCCATCTTAGTGTCCGTCCGCCCCAACGTCTATACAAAGGATTACGTATGGGCAATATTGAAACTGTACTTTCCAGTAGTATCGCTGCTGTTTTTTTTGCAGCTTTCGTAGTTGCCGGTACTATGTGGTATGGATCGGCAACTACCCCAATCGAATTATTTGGACCTACTCGTTATCAGTGGGATCAGGGATACTTTCAGCAAGAAATCTATCGAAGAGTTAGCGATGGATTAGCCGAAAATCTTAGTTTATCAGAAGCTTGGTCTAAAATTCCCGAAAAATTAGCTTTTTATGATTATATTGGTAATAATCCGGCAAAGGGGGGATTATTCAGAGCAGGCTCAATGGACAATGGGGATGGAATAGCTGTTGGATGGTTAGGACATCCCGTCTTTAGAGATAAAGAAGGGCGCGAGCTTTTTGTACGCCGTATGCCTACTTTTTTTGAAACATTTCCGGTAGTTTTGGTAGATGAAGAGGGAATTGTGAGAGCGGATGTTCCTTTTAGAAGAGCAGAATCCAAATATAGCGTTGAACAAGTAGGCGTAACGGTGGAGTTCTATGGTGGCGAACTTAATGGAGTAAGTTATTCTGATCCTGCTACTGTAAAAAAATATGCGAGGCGTGCCCAATTAGGAGAAATTTTTGAATTAGATCGAGCTACTTTGAAATCAGATGGTGTTTTTCGCAGCAGTCCAAGGGGTTGGTTCACTTTTGGTCATGCTACCTTTGCTTTGCTCTTCTTTTTCGGACACATTTGGCATGGCGCTCGAACCTTGTTCCGAGATGTTTTTGCTGGTATTGATCCAGACTTGGACGCTCAAGTGGAATTTGGAACATTCCAAAAAGTTGGGGATCCAACTACAAGGAGACAGACAATCTGATACCACATTGCTATGATATCTTTCGCCTCTCTTTTTTGATTTGATTCTTTTTGTTTTTTTTTTATATGGGAAATGATCCCAAATAACAAGTGAATATGAATAGGTGTGGAAGTTATAATTGTAAATAAACCACGATCGAATCTATGGAAGCATTGGTTTATACGTTCCTTTTAGTTTCGACTTTAGGGATAATTTTTTTCGCTATCTTCTTCCGAGAACCACCTAAGGTTCCGACTAAAAAATGAAATAATTTAATTGAAGTAAGAAGTCTCCCAGCTGGGAGACTTCTTACTTCAATTAGTCCCCATGTTCTTCGAATGGATCTCTTAATTGTTGAGAGGGTTGCCCAAACGCGGTATATAAGGCATACCCAGTAAAGCTTACAAGTAAACCAGATATGGAGATGGCGACTAAAGTTGCTGTTTCCATTTTTATATAATTTCAAGATTACAATGGATCTATGATAAAGATCGTGTATTTACAACTACAACGGAATAGTATACAAAGTCAACACCAATGATTAAATAGAATTTATGGCTACACAAACCGTTGAAGAAAGTTCTAGAGCTAGGCCAAAACGAACTGGCGCAGGTAGTTTATTGAAACCCTTGAATTCGGAATATGGGAAAGTAGCTCCGGGTTGGGGGACTACTCCTTTTATGGGGGTTGCAATGGCTTTATTCGCGATATTCCTATCTATCATTTTAGAAATTTATAATTCTTCTGTTTTACTGGACGGAATTTTAACGAATTAGGTTTCTACTAACTAAAACTATGAAGTCATAGTTTTTCCATCCAAAAAAGGAAAGGTCTTTCCGCTTTAAGCTCCACATTTCTAGACATTCTGGTAGTTCGACCGTGGATTTTTTTTGTTTTGGTATCTCTGGAATATGAGTGTGTGACTTGTTAGAATTGATCCTATTGATAATACATAGAAAGGGCCTGTTCTCTCTATCAAGATGGTTTTAATTCGTCGGATATTATTTATCCTAGTATCTGGAACACGAAATACATAGAGTAGATCAATAAAAAAAATGGAACTATGATTCATACTCACTATTTAGACCTCGCAACCAGACTGAAAAAAAAAATTAAAGTAGTTCTTAATAAAAAAAGAACTTTTCTTCTTTCCAATTTTGTTTGCCCAAAAGAAAACTTTTTTTCTCTCGATTTTGTCGAGTCATTACACCAATTCAATAAATGATCATCAAGCGGTTCTTATTCGAAGAACCCTTGCCTTTTGTTTAGCTTGAGACTCAATCATCGTGGCTCTAGTATGAATCTAAGGTTTTAATTGAACTGATTCATAGGATCGCAACAAGATAATTTCTATTAGAAAACCACTATTTATTTTACTAGTAAAATAAATAAAAGTAAAATAAATAAAAATAGGGAAGAGAAAAGTCAAGAGGCCTCTAATGATCAACATAAGGGAAAGAAAGACAGATGAGCCAACTTGAGATTTTTTGGCATTATTATCACAAAGAAGAAATTAAGGATTTTTCTTATTTAATATCTTCAAGGCAAATAGATACAATCCTGTGGTTGATGGAGTTTTAAACCTTTTTTTCTAATATCCGTTGAAAATTTGTGTGTTTCTGCTTGAGCCGTACGAGATGAAATTTTCATATACGGTTCTCGGGGGGGGGGAGTCGAGCTAGTTACCTATCTCAATAAAGTATATGATTGGTTTGAGGAACGTCTTGAGATTCAGGCAATTGCGGATGATATAACGAGTAAATATGTTCCTCCTCATGTCAACATATTTTATTGTTTAGGGGGAATTACACTTACTTGTTTTTTAGTACAAGTTGCTACCGGTTTTGCTATGACTTTTTACTACCGACCAACTGTTACAGATGCTTTTTCCTCCGTTCAATATATAATGACGGAGGCCAACTTTGGTTGGTTAATCCGATCAGTTCATCGATGGTCAGCAAGTATGATGGTTCTAATGATGATCCTGCACGTATTTCGAGTGTATCTCACAGGTGGATTTAAAAAACCCCGTGAATTAACTTGGGTCACAGGTGTGGTTTTGGCTGTATTGACTGCATCATTTGGTGTAACTGGTTATTCTTTACCCTGGGATCAAATCGGTTATTGGGCAGTCAAAATTGTGACAGGTGTACCTGAAGCGATTCCGGTAATAGGATCCCCTTTAGTGGAGTTATTACGTGGAAGTGCTAGTGTGGGGCAATCCACTTTGACTCGTTTTTATAGTTTACATACCTTTGTACTGCCTCTGCTTACTGCTGTATTTATGTTAATGCACTTTCCAATGATACGTAAGCAAGGTATTTCAGGTCCTTTATAGGGAAGCCATATCATAGAAAATTTGAATTCTCAGATATTATATCGGGTAGGTTGTGGTATTTCATTGCTACAAACATGGGTTATTGTAAAATAAGACATGTCATTTAGATACTTCTCTTCAACTTTGAAGTATACAAATATTTTAAGTATTTTGATACAAATAGTTGAAGTTAATTTTACGAAAGAAAATAAGGCAGATTATGGGAGTGTGTGACTTGAATTATTGATTTGGCCATGCAGATAGAGAATTGGATCTGCCGCATTAGAATTCACGACCAAAGGTGTCTCCGCATCCAATCAATACGTAAGTCCCCTATCTAGGAAGGATAGGCTGGTTCATTCGAGGAGAATATTTTCTATGATCATACCCCAACCATGTCATCCATGAACAGGCTCCGTAAGATCCCGTAGAGTATAAATGAAATAAGTCATGTGATATGATCCAATTCTATATTTATTACACTTATTTTTTATTTTCTTATAGTATGGAAATGCATTCATTTTCTTTGCA